CGAAATCTCTTCTTTTCTTCTATTCTGCTGATACAACTCGGAGAATTATTCTCCGGTAGAAACAGAGGAAAGACTGTTGATATTTTGTTTGATTCTAAACATTTGGTCTGAGGTTTTTCGAAAATAAAAGATTGTGAATCCTCGTTCGCATCTAGGATTCAAGGAAATATTATAATCTATTCTATGGTAGGGAGCTTTTAAGACTTTATGATTCCCTTCTATTACTATACTATGGGACTGTCTAATGACTGGATCTTGGATTAGGTTGTAGAGCCTGCTAAGAAATATGATTTTATTTAGAATTTTGGAAAGGGTTGGAAGTTGCGTTCTATATGACGGACTTACGAGATGAACGCTAGGGTATCTAATCAAGATTAGAGTCGATGGATAATCTTTTTTTTTATAGAAACAAGAAAGCATTTTTTTTCGATAACCCCTAGCCAAGCCCCCTACCCCTCAGAGATAATCGGGAAAGGGTATATGGATTAGGGGAAATAGAGGTCTGTACTAGATAGTGATTTATCTTTTTTAGTGATTTATCCCTTTCCGTTTTTACTTACGAGGGTCAACAAGAAAATGGGCCTTATTATTCACATGTTCCCATTCCCTTTGGATATTTTGCTTGTGTTTAATCTTTCCCGATTCGAAATCAGAATCAGATTGGTTTATCAATAGTGTTTGGAAAAAATCCCCTTTTTTTGACTCTGCACCATGGATTCCACTATTATTAGTGAGGAATAATTCCTTTGTATTTATAGAGATAGGAGACATAATTCACATGGATATAGTAAGTCTCGCTTGGGCTGCTTTAATGGTAATCTTTACATTTTCCCTTTCACTCGTAGTGTGGGGAAGAAGTGGGCTCTAGAAGTACTACTAAATTGAGTTGAGGAATCAAAATCAAACCGTATCACTTGTTTTATAGATCGTTCTGCAACGCGTTTTGAACTATTTAAAATCAAAATATCTGAATTTAGAATTTCCATTGGAGTCAAATGGAGTAATCTATGATATGAATCATACTCTTTCAATCAAAGAGATATTTGAGCAATTCCCCTGTTTGTATTTCGAAAAGAAGGGGATTCAGATGATTAGAAATTTATTCCAACCTAAGATTCTTCCGAAATTTTCTATTTCAATCAATGGAATGGGCTCTTACCATCTTTATAGATGGATACTGAGGAAGACCAGACCCCTTTTTTTGTTTGATTGCTTTTCCTTTTTACTGTTCAAAGAACAAGTGGTTTTGTTAAGTGTATACGAACTTTCTATGAGAAATGATATCATAGTAGTTATCTAACGAGAGACTATGCAATAATCAGATCTTGCTTCGGACGAATCATGGGCATTTATCGCTTGGTTTCTAATCTTATAAAGGCTATTTATGCTTTATCGACTTTTTTCATATCATGATGGTTTGGGCGTTAAAAATAAGCGAGGTTTCCTCTTCTTTATTAGGAAAAGGAATTAGAATCCTAAGATAATTCTTATCTTAGATTGATCGAAACAAATAGATGTAGCAAATAAATTGGGTGTTATGTCAATTCTATACAATATATTATGTCAATTCCATACAATATATGGAATTAATAGAATATATTACATGATCATAATTTGAAGATTGATCTATAGAATCTATCTTTATTCTAGATTAAAACTTTATAGAATAAGAGATCGATAGTATGGTAGAAAGAAATAGATGAATCCTTCTTTCTTACCATACTATCAAATTAGTAGAATACTGCCGATTAAAGTCCGCTCATTTCATTTAAGTTAAGACGCGAGATTGGAATCCTTTTCATTTGACTTCGTCAATTTTTGATAAGAACTCAGAAGGAAAGTTTTATTCAAATGAATTAATCATTTTGACTAATTGTTTTTACATAAATGATAAGTAGAAAGGCGGTAGGAACTAGAATGAATAGTGCAGTAGCAATAAATGCAAGAATATTTACTTCCATAATCTCATCAGTTTTTTTACTTCACAATAACTCGGGATTTAATCCCATAGAGATGATCAATCTTTCGTCTGTAAATTCAATGAATGAATTACCTCTCGATGATTTTGAATGGGATCAATATCATGAATAACAATATCTCATCTATCAAATCAACTCGTAGTCGAGACTTGAATAGTATAACACAGGAAGTTCTTTTATCCATACGATTTGGATTTCTGAATCAATTAATCCAAAATTCCTTGTTTTTTTCTATAACTTAGCTTGCGTCTTGCTTGGATAATCCTCTGATGAAGGATTATCAGATTGCCTTTCCACTTCGATTAGTCACATAGTTACAAATCTAAACAAACAATACACGCGAAATGGAAAACATAGGAAAGAAAAAAGAAACAAAGACTCCGTTTTGCTTGGGAATGAAATTATGCCCCCGACACCCTTTAACTATGTTCTATGAAAGGGTGAAATGAATAGATGTATTTATATTGGATCCGTCGGGACTGGCGGGGCTCGAACCCGCAGCTTCCGCCTTGACAGGGCGG